TTGGATAATAGGTACTGTAGCCGGTATTGTTGTAATTGGTTTACTTGGTATTTTCTTTTATGGTTCATATTCTGGATTAGGTTCATCTCTGTAATAACCGTATGAACTTGTTTATAGACATCAAAGCATAAGAACTCAACGGGATCCCCCTCGAATCAGACAAGGAAAGAGGGGGTAGGTCCCGTTGAGTTCTTAATAATCATAAATAATTATAATAATTATAATATTTTTTTTTTATAAGTGGTTCAAAAAAATACACATTTTCTTATGATTGATGTTTTGAAAAATGCACTTAATTAATTGATTCAGAACATCTTTTACTCAAAAGTATCTCTGAATATTTTAAAAATTAAAACAAAGAAGGAATCACTCAATTTCCGTTTTTTGGATGACTCCCCATTCTATATAATTCTATATATAGATATTATAGATTTCTATCGATTAGATATCATGAAACCCTTTCTATACTACTATACTAATAAAATATATACTAATAAAATATCTATACTAAACAAATAAAATAGAACCTCACTTTATTTAATCTTAATCTAATATTTAATCTAATCAAAGTTTCCTTTTTTTTCTATTTTAGAAGTTCATTGAAATTGAAGAAGTTCTATTTGTTCAATAAATTTGCCTATATTTTTGTTTGTCCACTACTTAACATGATAAATAGAAAAAAAGATTATGATAAACCCCGCCAAAAATGGAATCTAAGAATAGGAGTTGTTGACGAATAGGATCAACAATCCTATTTAATTCGACACAAAAAAGGGTTGTGTAAAATCCCTTTTGTCAAAGACTAGGCGATGCACAACCCCTCCCCCCTAAACCCTTTGTTCCTTTCATTTAGGCTTTGATTTATATTCTCCGGTTATTTATCTTTTGTTTTGATTCTATTCAAATAGAAAACTAAGGATTCATTCTATATCACTTCGATTTGGATTGAAAAAACAAATAAAAGATAAGTCAAATTAAATAGTCTTTTTCACAATATACACATCACGACCAGTATAAGTAAGTAATTCCCGAAACCCGAAAAAAGAAACAAACAAAATTTTTTTGATCATACACAATTACATAATATAATTGGCAACAAAAGTTTATTTCTTTTTATAATTTGATGTTGAAAAATCCGCGGATCTAGAAATTCATTTCGGACAATTGAACCTTCTCAAACTGTTTCTTTTTAAGAACCAAAAAGATTTGTGCCAAAATAACGGATGCCAAGAAGAGCAAAAGGCCTTGGACACGTGATGGATCTTGAAGTACTACTTCGGCATCCCCCTGACCAAATCCGCCCACATTAGGATTACTCGTTAATGGTTGATCAAGTTTGATGGATTCGCCTTCAGAAACAAGAAGTTCCGGCCCTGGAGGGATAATATCAACCACTTGACGCCCATCCGATGCCTCAACTATGGTTATTTCATACCCCCCTTTTTCTTTTCGTAAAATTTTGTTTACTATACCCGCTGCTGTAGCATTATAAACATTATTGTTACTCTTGCTCCCGTCGGGATAAATCTGACCCCTTCCTCTGTTCCCGCCTACATATATGGGATATTTTAAGAAGTGAGCATCTTTCTTAGTGGCAGGATCCGGGGAAAGAATAGGAAAGGTGATTTCACTATATTTCTGACCAGGAACAGGACCTATCACAAGAATATTTTTTTTAGTAGGGCGGTAACTTTGAAAAGACAGATTTCCTATCTTTTCTTTAATCTCGGGTGAAATACGATCGGGCGGGGCTAGTTCAAACCCCTCGGGTAAAATAAGAACAGCCCCCACATTCAAAGCTCCTTTTTTACCATTAGCAAGAACTTGTTTCACTTGCAGATCATAGGGAATTCGAACAACTGCTTCAAATACAGTATCCGGAAGTACCGCTTGTGGAACCTCGATATCCACGGGTTTATTAGCTAAATGGCAATTGGCACATACAATACGGCCGGTTGCTTCTCGTGGATTTTCATAACCCTGCTGTGCAAAAATGGGATAGGCATTTGAAACGGGTGCCTGAGTTATTATATATATGATGAGCGATAGGGAAATGGATCGAGTAATCTCTTTCTTTATCGACGAAAAGGTTTTTTTAGTTTGCATGGTCCAATCATTGATCCCGAAAATTTATACAATAAAAGTAGGTAGGTCGCCAATAGAGTTGCCTACCTATAATTTGGATATTTACTGAAATAATTTTTCTGAAATATTGGAGAAATCCCTTTACTGGGTAGAAATAATAGGTACAATTTTCAATGTTTTGCTTATGTACAAAGTAACAAACAAATATTATAATTGGGCCGTTCGATCATTTTTCAGTCATTCATTGAATGATAAATCACTACAAGTGAAGGGGATACACGATTTAAATAACGAAAGATCCAATATTTAAAAATTGTATCTAAAATGACTGGAAAAGTAGAAACAAGACCGGATATAATTTGATCATTATGAGCAAATCCAAAATCTTTGTAGACAGAGCCAATCATTAATTCCCAACCGTGGGGCGAATGGAATCCTATACATAAATCAGTTAATAAAAGAATAGAAAAAGCCTTTATTGTGTCGCTTAAGTTATATAGGAATTCTTGAACCCAAGAGTTAAGAATAACAAGTTCTTCATTACCTATAATAGAATAACCACTTAGAATAACGAAACAGATTATATTTGTCGAGAAATGTAAAATTGTATGGATACGATCCTCATTGTGCATCTTGATCAATTGGGTCGTTTCTTTGTAGATTTCGACGCGAAGCTTTTGTAAATGCGTTTCTGGGTATTCCTTTATCATTTCCTCCAAACGAAGGAGTTCCTCTAAGTCTATGAATTTTTTTAGAATACTCTTTTCTTGAATATCATTCAAAAAAATTTCGGATTGCCTAATATTCCACCAATTAGTAATCCAAGATTCCAGACTTTTTTTAAATGAGAGAGAGATCCACCAAGGCAAAAATACTATAAATGCAAGATATAGAAGGGAAGTAAATACTTTCTTTTTTGCCATTTTTTCGTCTGTGAATTTTTGAAGTTTTAATGAACTCACCCCATGCGTCGACTCTATATGATACTAATATTTCTATCAAGCATAAGTTATATCCCAACCCAAGCCATCGAGCCCATTAATCTATTTCGAGGTTTTTATTTGTGATGCAGTAGAGTGGTTAGGTTAGTCCTTGAATCTAGAAAGAATACAGAAATAGAATAAGAAAGAGCTCGCTTCAAAGTAATATTAGTTGGATTTCGAAATGAAAGAACTCCCTTTTATTAAAAAAAAGTATCAAATATTTGAAAAAAAAAAAAATGATGGACACACAAAATTTCATTTTAGAGTTGCTTCGTATACGTTTACTTTGGCTTGAATAGGCAGGCATTCAGAACAAACTTCCGTTAAGTTATGGTATAGAAAAAAAGGGAGTTCTTGAGTTTTTTCCCTTTTGCAAAGTATTCATTTTTCAGTTCCTTTTTTCAAAATACTTCAATTGGTACGCGCAAGAAATAGGCCAATTCAGCAGCTTTTTGCTCAATTTCTCGTGGAGTCAAATTCTCATCAGTACGTGTCAAGGGAATGGCCCCCTGGCCTCTGATTTCCATATAAAGAACCCGACGAGCAAAAAGACCCTCTTTATTTTCTATTCTGATAGACTGAATATCTTTCATAAGGAATCGCAGGAATATGCGACGGTTTTTTCCAGGAAATCCCCAACGAAAAATACACACTATGCCCTCTTTTATATCAAATCGATCATAACCACTACCTACATTCCACGAAATTGTGCACCACAAGTAGGAACTAATAAAGAGACCCGCGATCCCATAGAAAGACATCACGATCCCCTGTGGAAAAAAATTTATTTGCTGAGAAGGAAACAAAGATATAAAATTCCTACCAAAATAACTGGAGGTTCCAACCAATACAAACCCTAATGAACCTAAAAAAAGAATGAGGGCCCAACCGAAATTACTTATTTTTCGAGATCCCGCTATAAGTTCTATCCATATACGTTCTGATCGCCAACTCATACTCTCACTAGACCTAGTTGCATTTTATTGGAATTGGAAGAATAACAAAAAGAAATTTTAGTTTACTTTTTTTGTTTCCGAAGTAACTCTCATCAACCAGCACTACTATGATGTGAAACTTTTATTTTAGAAAAATTCATCGAATTACTTAGATCCAAACTAAAATAATAACATCTCTTTCATATGATTTCCTATAGATATCCACATATAGATATATTCACTTTACATTTCCGAAACTCTCCCCGCTACCGATCCATTTGAAATTGTTATAATTAATTTACCCATATATCATGTTTACACACATACATAAGAGCTTATGCTCGAAAGAAGCCAGATGTTATACCATATTCTACTAAATAGATAGGGGTGTTATGATCAAAGTAAGTCTTGAAAAAAAAAATGGATACAGAGTTGTCCCTATAGTATCTAAAAAATTTTGTTTTTTTGAACATGAAGAAATAAAGAAACCATTGCAATTGCCGGAAATACTAAGCCCACTAAAGGCACAAAAATAGAGGGAAAGCTGTTGAGAGTTATCATTGAGTGGGTACCTCGATTTAATATTTGTACCTGTTATTTTTATTTATTGCTTTATATTACTATTTTTATTTTTTTATTTTAACCTTATATTGTTATTAAAGATATTTTATAATTCATATATATTCATATATAATAATTATATTTATATAATATATATATTATATTTATAGTAAGTATACCTAAGTGAATATATACCTAAATAAGGAATATATAAGTATATGTTTTAATAATTTTTTTTTGAATAAATACTTATAAAAAAATGTGTAAATAAACGGACTTATTCACCCTTCTACACGTTTCTACACGAAATATATGTATGATAATGCACCTTTTTTTTATTCATATTTTTAGTTATTTTCGTGCTCTTGTCTTATAATTTAATAATTTTCATTTCAAAAAATTTATTCCGTTTTATTAATTTAATAATTAATAAATA